TATAATTTGAAGAAGCGAAGTGGCAGGGCCAAAGCAAGAAAAGAAGTACGTATTTTTCACATTTTCACGTTTCTAGGATTACACAAAGGGATTAGCAAATAAAAGTGCTAATGCCACGACCAGCCCGTAAATTGTTAAAGCTTCCATAAAAGCCAGACTAAGCAATAAAGTACCTCGTATTTTACCCTCTGCTTCTGGTTGTCTAGCAATACCTTCTACGGCTTGGCCCGCAGCAGTACCTTGACCGACTCCGGGTCCAATAGAAGCAAGTCCTACGGCCAATCCAGCAGCAATAACGGAAGCAGCAGAAATTAGGGGATTCATGGTAAGCTCCTCACAACAAAAAATGAAAAAATGGTTAATGATATAATCAAATAAACCAATGAATTCTTATATATAATTAATGTTATTATTAATGTTATATATTTATATTATATATTAATTAGTTACATTACTTATTATTTCATATTCCATCACTAAGATCCATACAACTAAACTAAGAACTCCGAACCCAATTTGAGTTAAGAAGTGATGTGATGATATTTGATATTACTGAATCATCAGAACTACTTCAATATCTCGTTTTTATTCACTATCCAAGTCTTTGAAAATCCATATTAGTTCTTCTATTTCTTTGTTCCGAACCCATTCTTTCAATTCTTCCCTCCTTCATCTTCTCTATATGCATTCATAGGCTTAACTTCATATTCAATCCACATATACAATAAAGTCACAGACGAAAAAGGGAAGAGCTTATATATCGTAATCCATATAAATAAAGTGGAATCTATATCTATTAAAGTGGAATCTATATCTATATAATAGAAAGTTGATGGGGAATGAAATAATATAGATGGGTAGTCCATATATATGAATATCTACTATCACATATACATGTTTTCTTCCATAATGTAAACCATCGCCATCTTATTTCTATTGAATCGGATCGGACCCTGGAATCCTCCTTCTAAGCATACACCGGAGTTCACATATAATATGTAGCTACGGCTATGTAGCTCGGCCCACCTAACCTACTGAATTTTTCATCTGATTCGTGAACTCTTTCTTGTCTTTGTCATTATCTCACATGGATACAAACGAAGAGATTCATCAAAGCGAATCATCCCATATCAAGATTTGATTGATTGATCCAACTCCTCTTAATTCCAATTTTGGTCAATTGTTGAATAGAATGGAATGAAATAGCAACGGTTCCGCAGAACATAGTTCTTGTTGTTTCGTCGCGCGTCCCAAACGGATAACAATTATTTATTATCCAAATTATGAATCTTCGTAATTGACTGGGCAAATAAAGGCGATGTATGACATGAATAGGAAAAAAGGGGGATCTTAGGAAAAATTGGGAATCTCCCCCCTTTTTTTACAATTCCGTAGTGTAATACGTAATATAATAAATATTAATATCGTACATATATATCTGTTCCTACTCTATATCATACATATCATAAATATAGATTGATATATCAATCATTTCCTCAAGCGGGTATCTTGAGCTACCCATGAATTAATTATTTTATTGGAATAAGATTCATGGGCTTCATTTTGAATTGATTGAAATTAAAAAAGAAAAAGCGGCTCTTTGAACTTTGAAATTCAAACAAAGCATTATTTTCTTATTTCTTATTTGTACTCAATGATGACCTTCCATGGATTCACCTATATAAGCCGCGGCTAAGGTTGCAAAAATGAGAGCTTGAATACCGCTTGTGAATAATCCGAGGAACATCACAGGTATAGGAATCACTAAAGGTACTAAAGAAACAAGAACAACAACTACTAATTCATCGGCCAATATATTCCCGAAAAGTCGAAAACTAAGTGATAAAGGTTTTGTGAAATCTTCTAAGACATTAATTGGTAAAAGTATTGGAGTTGGTTGAATATATTTACCGAAATAACCCAATCCCTTTTTAGTAAGGCCTGCATAGAAATATGCCACTGACGTGGGTAAAGCTAAAGCAACAGTAGTATTTATATCATTCGTGGGTGCAGCTAACTCCCCATGAGGTAACTGTATGATTCTCCAAGGTAAAAGAGCACCTGACCAGTTAGAAACAAAAATAAATAGGAACAGAGTTCCAATAAAAGGAACCCAAGGACCATATTCTTCTTCTCCAATTTGAGTTTTGCTCACGTCTCGAATGAATTCAAGAACATATTCGAAAAAATTCTGACCGTTGGTCGGGATAGTTTGTGGATTCCGAACGGCTATAGCGGCTGAACCTAATAAGATAGCAATTACGACCCAGGAAGTTATAAGTACTTGGGCATGCACTTGGAAACCCCCTATTTGCCAATAGAAATGTTGGCCTACTTCCACGCCGGATATCTCGTATAACCCCTTTAGTGCGTTGATGGAACATGGTAGAACATTCATATTACCCTCTGACAGAAATGGAACTTAAGAAGGAATTATTTTGATTCAACCATTTATACTAATTTAACTTAACCATATATTTCAGATATTAATTAATGAATTAATCACGTAATATATCCCCGGCAATGAAAATCTCCTTTTTCACATTCAGGAATAGTAAGAATAACCGATTCAATGAATCTCTGGGTTTCCCGAAGCGAAGTAATTGACTTATCTTATTATTAATCAACGACTTCTTATATAGCTAGAACGTCCCTGACAAATTGCGGATACTAATTTGTTAAGAATCAATCGGATGGAAGCTATAGCGTCATCGTTGGCTGGAATCGGAATATCTGCGAGATCTGGATCACAATTTGTATCGATTAAACAAATAGTTGGAATACCCAAAGTGACGCATTCTCGAAGGGCCGTATATTCTTCTTGCTGATCAATGATGATTACAATATCGGGTAACCCCGTCATATATTTGATACCGCCCAGATATGTTTGAAAGTGAGATAATTGTCTCTTCAATATTGCTGCATCCCGTTTCGGGAGACGACTGAGTTGCCCCATCTCGGCTCTCACTCTCAAGTCCCTGAACTTCTGAAGCCTCGTTTCCGTAGTGGACCAATTCGTTGACATACCACCGAGCCATTTTTTATTGACATAATGACACCGAGCCCTTATTGCAGCTGATGCTACCGAATCAGCTGCCTTATCTTTCGTACCAACTATTAGGAAGTGTTTTCCTCTACTTGCTGCGTCAAAAACTAAATCACAGGCTTCTGATAAAAAACGAGCAGTTCTCGTAAGATTTGTAATATGAATACCTTTACGCTTTGCAGAGATGTAAGGTGCCATTCTAGGATTCCATTTCCTAGTACCATGACCAAAATGAACCCCCGCTTCCATCATCTCTTCCAAATTGATGTTCCAATATCTTCTTGTCATTTATCCCCACACTTCCTCTAAAAAAAAGAGACGAGGTACCCTGAAATAAATAATTGTTCCAATGGAACCTTCTACCGCGGGTTAACCGTTGATACACGGTCCAAGCTTCATTATGAATTCCTTTACCCTTGGTTTCGATATTCTCTTTATTAACAAATGACCATTATATTAGCTATTAGCTTAGCTAATAATGAATCCGCTCTTATGAACGATTGGATTAGATCCCATAGCATAGAATGGTTGTTCTGATGTATTATGGAAACTCTTTGGCTCTGGGATGCAAGAACAAAATAATTCTCTGTGGTGGAACAGAATATCTCTCATTTCCCCCCCGAAAAAATTCTTCTTTTGTATTTCCAAAGGAATGTTGTTGTATTCCCTTGAACGGTGAACGAATCGTTTGAATCCGGTACCAACGGGTATCATCCCCCCCAGAACAACATTCTCTTTCAGACCTTTCAACCAATCAATACGACCCCGGAGAGCGGCTTTTGCTAAAACTCGAGCGGTTTCCTGAAAACTAGCTTCTGATATGAAACTTTGAGTATTCAGAGATGCTCTCGTTATTCCCAATAAGACGGCTCGGTAACAAATAGCCTCTTCCAAAGCACGACCTGCTCGTTCTGCTCGCAACAATCCGATTAGTTCCCCGGGTGAAAAAACATTAGACATTCCATCTTCTGAAACCAACACTTTTGATGTTATTTGTCGTACAATAATCTCTATATGCTTATTATGAATCTGTACCCCCTGGGATCGATAAACCTTTTGGATCTTATTAACCAAAGAAATACGACTTTGCGCTATGGTGAGTTCAGCACCAATCAGGAATCCCCAAGGAATTCCAAGAATTCCTGTTATATGTTCGTTCCAACCTTCAACCCTTTTTTCTAGGTTCATCGATATTGAATCAATCGAACGAACTTCTAACACTTGTTCAACCTTTGGAAGGCCGTGAGTTATATCACCAGATCTCGATTTTTCATATATAAATGTAACTAATGTATCTCCTTCGTAAAAGATTTCTCCATAATCACCATGAACGGTTGCTCCTCGGGTCGCCAAATAGGGTTTAGCTGATCTTATTATGAAAGAGTCAAGATAAACCATTATAACTTGACCAGATTTTATGCGTGTTCCGTGTTTGGATAGACATACATTTTCACAAATAAACTGTCCGAGGCTCATTATTCTGGTTGTGGATGTCTCCTCACAATAATCGTGAGGGAGAAAGCACGAACCAAATAGATTAAAAATGATGTCACTGCATGGATTTGCATTAGAGATTCTCCCGTTTTCGTCCACTAAATAATACTTAAGTAGTTGGAAAGTCTGTTTTGGATTATTATTATCCAGTATTAAATATTTATTTAACAAGATCTCATTATGAGTTATTGAATGATAAGATGGGGAAAAATTATGAATTTTAGGTACAGTACCTAAGGGACCCAACAAATTAAGAATTGGAATCGGGGTATCCTCTTTTTCTTTAATTGATTCTTTGGTCACATTGTGATATTTCGAAACATTGATACGAGAACAATTAGATGATGAAAAAACTATAAGAGATTGGCCTTCTTTATTTCTATTAAGAAATGTACGAACGGTTCCTTGATGTTGACTAAGTGATTGAATTTTAACCTTGGAAGAAAAAAGATTGGTATTGGCGCAATATGACTCAGTATCAGGAATCACTGAACCTGGTCTATCATTCCTCTTTCCGGTATACAAAATAGGAGACTTCACCAATTCAATTCTTATGAAATATCGAATCAGATCATTTGCCCTTACTTCAGCAGAAGAAGCCTGAACCTTTTCTATAGAACCTTTTCTGTCTTGGTCCCAATTCAATACTAAACAAGTACGAACCAATTGAATACTTGTATGGGAAATTCCTCGAATTGGTTTGCCATCCCCATAAAGGATATAATTGACAACTTGGAGTCGCAAATTATCCTTTTCCTGTAACATATCCCCAGGGAAAAGCGTTACTAGATTTATCCCATCAGCTATTTCATATGTCACTACGGGTCGTACTGAAACAAAATATTTTTTCTTGATAGGTGTGATCCGTTGGACATAGACCCAATTTTTCCCTTCCCAATTTGATCCCTTATCCATTTTTTTTCTTGCTCCTGGTGGTATCAAGATGCCAATGTGGCGGGATATCTTATCTGTTTCTCCAGGAAAATGGATACCTCCAGAAAAGATTTTCAGTTCAATCTTTTTTTTTTTTTTTTCTATTCGGACCAATCCACCTATTTGGCTTCTTGTATTAAACGTAATTCGTGTATCTACTCCAATGATACTATTGTTCCGTACCATTATGGATGAAGACCCGGGCAAGATATGGACTTCTTCGGGAATGACAAAAAATCGATCTACTTTCATTTGGTATTTCGGTCTAGATTCTTTTGGTCTTCGATACTCAATCAGACCCTCTTTTTTGACGATTGAATCGACCTCTATGATGCCATATTTGGTAATTCCCGAACTGCTTCTTCTGTATCGTGGATCGTCGAAATAAGCAAGAATACTATTTCTACGTAAAATACCATTTGCGGGTATTTCAACCGTGATACTAGTACTAGAATGAGGCGTTAATTCCTTCTCCCGTTCCGGATCATATTGGAATGGTATGATGAATCTATTTCTTCGCCTCTTCGCCAATAAATAAGAATTCTCTTGGAGAATGGCGGGATATATGAAATCCCCATCACCTTTGGATATGACTCGCTCAGATCCTGCTGCATAATCAGAAATCCTTCGCCCTTTTCTCGCCAGGGGATCCGAGCCAAACAATTTGTGTCTCACTCGATTATTATTCACCGAGAAGTCAGAAATGGATCTCTCTTGGACAGAAAGAAATTGAACATTCATTTGATCTTGATCCTTGTGGAGTGAAAAAGGCACTAGACTGGATTTGCACGGACCCCCCGATAAGATCCATAAATGACTTGTTTTGGGTAAGAAATGAACATTACCGTGTGTATATTCAGGTGCATGGTACACACCGGTACTCCAATGCATTTCTCCCTCTGAGTCAGAATAAATATGTTTTCGAACCCTCTCTTTAAAATGGAAAGTGGATGTTCCAGCACGAATCTCAGCAATCACTTGTTCTGATTCCACATATTGATCATTTTGAACCAAAAGAAAACTTTTTGGTGGAATATTCACACTATGTATAATATCCTGACTCTCAATAGTCACATATAGGTCTACATAGCAGAGAAAGGCAGGATGTCCATGACGTGTGCGTGTGGGATGAACCAAATCCTCATTGAATTTGATTTTTCCATTAGAAGGAGCTCGTACATGTTCCGCAGTACCACCTGTGAATACTCCACCGGTATGAAAAGTTCTTAATGTTAGTTGAGTCCCTGGTTCTCCAATGGATTGACCCGCAATAATACCTACTGCTTCTCCCAATTCAACCAGGTCACCATGAGTGGGACTCCGACCATAGCATAATCGACAGATCCAAGATGCACTTCGGCAAGTGAAGGGAGTTCGAATATATATTGGCTGCGCCCGAGAGGTCATGAATCGATTGACAAGCCCAATCCCAATATCTTGATTTCTGGTAGCAATGCATCGTAGACCTAGATATACATCGTTTGCTAATACGCGACCTATTAGCGTTTGGATAAAAATTCTTTCCGTCATCCCCTTTCGAAGACTCACGGAAATACCTCGGGTACTTCCACAATCCGTTCTACGTACAACAATATGTTGAACTACTTCAACAAGTCTACGCGTGAGGTATCCAGCGTCTGACGTTCGTACAGCAGTATCCACAACTCCTTTGCGGGCTCCGTAGCAGGAAATTGTATATTCCGTTAAAGAAAGTCCTTCGCGTAAATTGCTTTGAATGGGTAAATCAATCATTTGTCCTTGGGGATCTGACATTAATCCTCTCATACCTACTAATTGGTGGACCTGAGATGCATTTCCTCTAGCTCCAGAATAGGACATTATATGGACTGGATTTGAAGGATCAGTCATCCTAAAATTAAGATTCATTTCTTGTCTCAAATATTCACTTGTGGCATACCATATCTCGATTGATTGACGTAATTTTTCTACCGCATGTACATTCCCATAATGATGGTGCTTTTCCAAAATCAAACTTTGTTGTTCAGCATCTTGGACTAACCATCTCT